TGATCGGATCTATTCATTAATAAAAATCTATTCAATCTATTTCTTATATACCCATGGGGACTATATTGGATTTGAATCAGATCTCGTATCAATCGATATTGATTGACTGCCCCCATTATGTTGTTGCTAGCAAATACCACTATTTTTTTTTTTTTTTCTTCCAAACCATTCCTGCAGGAGATCCGGCCCGATTTTTTTCTGATCCTTCGATAAAAGGATTCATTCTCTTCATAAAAAATATGAGGTAGAACCAAGAAAGATTTATTTTTCGATTCATCCCAGGAGACCTCATTCAAGAATTTTTTTTGATCCAATCCGTAGGAATCAATAGAAAAGGCAAATCCCTTATGATACACCAGATTGGGCTCGGTTATTGATAGAGTGAATAGATCCGACATTTCTGGAAATCTCTCTTCTGATTCAAAATCGTAATGGAACGTGTATCCCTCTTTGTTCCGGTCATGGAATAGATGGAATAAATCAAAAAATGGATTTTTGTTCAAGAATGAGATCTTATTGGAACTGTCCCTATCCGGTTCATCCTTCGGAACCATATCCGGATCTGATGAAATAGGATGAATTGAGACGGTATTTTGTAAATATGTAATTATCTTGAATATATCAAACATTTCTTTATTTTCTGATCGCCTGGAAGGGACAAAAGAAACATCTTGTTGTTTCTTCAACAATTTCTGATCTCTAGTGGACCTTTCAGTAGGATTCGAACCCAGAGGAAGTTCTGACCATCTGTCAGAGAAAAAAGAACGAATGGATCTTGTGGGATTCCCAAGACATTTTTTGACTTCTGCCGGAAACAGATGATTATCCATCTGCTTTTCACGTTCTGTCTCTGTTCGTTCCATTTGACGAAAGGAAGGATCCAAAAGAATCAATCTTTCTTTTAGTTGCTGAATCTCTGTTTGATTGATCAATGTGTGATATTTCGAACTCTCATTACTAATGGAATCAAAAGGGTCTCTGGATTGATCAGAAGATCCTTTCAATTGGCTAGAATCCGTTACTTGAACGAAAATCGATCTTGTAGAATCATATTGAATATTTGACGATACATTCCGTACCTTGCTAAAAAACCGATCATTGTTTACCAACCACACATTGTCTAACCAAATCACATTTTCTCTCGATACGTTCCTAAAAAAATGTGATTCGTGCTTATTCTTTCCCCAGCTAACGAAGAGATCTTGGTGGAATTGCCACATATGAAATTGAGCACAATTTTGCAAAGAAATACCCCACTTGTTTCTCGAGAAGAGATGGGAAAGATGCTCAATATCATTTGATTGAATAGTTGCCTGAGCTCCTTGTTGTTTGAAGAACCCCTCCACTTCAATTGATCCTTTTTCATGAAAAGCAGGCATGAGATAACAAATCAAGTGTTTCACTAAGATTTCGAATCGCTGTCCTGAATTCAAGTTGATTATGTTTCGCTTCTTCCTCGGAGAAAGACGATCAAACAATTCCCAATCACGGTCCTTGCGGATCGGATCATCCGTATAGGATACAAAAAGAAACTCCAGATATTTGATATCTTTATCTTTGAATGAGATCTCAATTCCAGCGACTCTTTTATTAGATATCTTACAACTGGAATCCCTCTTTTTGACGATCCGATTCCTCCACCCCCGCAAATCCCAGTTCGACTCAGGCACGATACACTTTTTCGTTATTGGGAGAACCCAAGAACGCTCTTTCGGATCCATGAAAAAACTCTCAGAAATATTTTTCCCTTTTGGAAGATACAGGAGCGAAACAATCAACCTATTGATATTGGAAGACAAAAATGATTCTTCCAATGTATCATTTCTGAGTCCAATGGAATTCATAGGTATAGGAAGAAGCCCCATCAAATAGAGATTTTTTCTTTCGACCATATTTCGATTGTTAATACGATATATAAATATAAGGACCCCCATTACAAGCAGTACTACACCTTTGATCGTGAAATTGAAATATCGATTCCTTCTTAAATCCTGTGAATCGTGTGAAAGTAGGATACTCAAAATTCGGGGGTCAAAGAGTTTCATAAAACGTTCTTGGTGGAAAAAAATGTAAGTGAAAGATCCCACTGAATCAAATTTGTCCCATGAATCCACGAAATAGTGAGAATTTTTGATCTCTCTCAATTCGAAGATCCAGGATTTAAATTGATTTCGTTTCATTGATTCCTCCTAAAGATTGCATTTCAATTGCACTTTGGTAATTCACGATGTATGACGATCCCTGCTAAGCATCCATGGCTGAATGGTTAAAGCGCCCAACTCATAATTGGCGAATTCGTGGGTTCAATTCCTGCTGGATGCACACCAATTGGAACGTTCAATAAGTCTATTAGAATTGGCTCTGTATCAATGGAATCTCATCATTCATACATAATGAATTGGTATGGTATATTCATACCATAACATAGGAACAGTAAGAACTAGAATTCTTATCAATACTGGAACTCATAGGGGGGAAAATGGATTTATGGATGGAATCAAATATGCAGTATTTACCGAAAAAAGTCTTCGGTTATTGATGGTGAACAATCAATATACTTCTAATGTCGAATCAGGATCAACTAGGACAGAAATAAAGCATTGGGTCGAACTCTTCTTTGGTGTCAAGGTAATAGCGATAAATAGTCATCGACTTCCCCGAAAGGGGAAAAGAATGGGACCTATTATGGGAGATACAATGCATTACAGACGTATGATCATTACGCTTCAACCAGGTTATTCTATTCCACCTGTTATAAGAACTTAAATTCAAATTCTTAATACAAATCCTTAATAACATAGCATGGCGATACATTTATACAAAACTTCTACCCCGAGCACACGCAACGGAGCTGTAGACAGTCAAGCGAAATCCACTCCACAAAAGCAAAAGAGTTTGATCTATGGACAGCATCATTGTGGTAAAGGTCGTAATGCCAGAGGAGTCATTACCGCAGGGCATAGAGGGGGAGGTCATAAGCGTCTATACCGTAAAATCAATTTTCGACGGAATGAAAAAGACATATCTGGTAGAATCGTAACCATAGAATACGACCCAAATCGAAATGCATACATTTGTCTCATACACTATGGGGATGGTGAGAAGCGATATATTTTACATCCCAGAGGGGCTAGAATTGGAGATACCATTGTTTCTGGTACAGAAGTTCCTATATCAATGGGAAATGCCCTACCTTTGAGTGCGGTTTGAACTATTGATTTACGTAATTGGAAGTAACCAATTAGGTTTACGACGAAACCTAGAAATCGATCACTGATCCAAGTTGAGTACCTCTACGGGATAGACCTCAACAGAAAACTGAAGAGTAACGGCAGCAGGTGATTGAGTTCAGTGGTTCCTTATATAAAATTATTGACTCTAGAGATATAGTAATATGGAGAAAATACCATTTTTTGAAGCACGGACAGAGCCGGAAGCACCCCTTGTTTCAAAGAGAGGAGGACGGGTTATTCACATTTCATTTGATGGTCAGAGGCAAATTGAAAGCTAAGCAGTGGTAATTCTAAGGATCTCCGGAGGAATAATAGAGATGTCTCCTACGTTACCCGTAATATGTGGAAGTATCGACGTAATTTCATAGAGTCATTCGGTCTGAATGCTACAGGAAGAACATAAGCCAGATGACGGAACGGGGAGACCTAGGGTGTAGAAGATCGTAGCATGAGTGATTCGGCAGATTTGGATTACTATATATCCACTCATATGGTGCTTCATCATACGATTCATATAATATCCATCTGTCTAGATATCATCATATACATCCAGAAAGCCGTATGCTTTGGAAGAAGCTTGTACGGTTTGGGAAGGGATTTTAAAAAATAAAAAAGAAGAATCTACTTCAACCGATATGTCCTTAGGCACGGCCATACATAACATAGAAATAACACTTGGAAAGGGTGGACAATTAGCTAGGGCAGCAGGTACTGTAGCGAAACTGATTGCAAAAGAGGGGAAATCGGCCACATTAAGATTACCATCTGGGGAGGTTCGTTTGGTATCCAAAAACTGCTCAGCAACAGTCGGACAAGTAGGTAATGTTGGGGTGAACCAGAAAAGTTTGGGTAGAGCCGGATCTAAGTGTTGGCTAGGTAAGCGTCCTGTAGTAAGAGGAGTAGTTATGAATCCTGTAGACCATCCCCATGGAGGTGGGGAAGGGAGGGCCCCCATTGGTAGAAAAAGACCCACAACCCCTTGGGGTTATCCCGCGCTTGGAAGAAGAAGTAGGAAAAGGAATAAATATAGTGATAGTTTTATTCTTCGTCGCCGTAAATAGGAATATATGTTTTGTTTCTTCGCCTTTCATTGCATTTTTAAATAGGAAAAGGGAGTAATCGGCTGTGGCGCGTTCACTAAAAAAAAATCCTTTTGTAGCTAATCATTTATTGGGAAAAATGGAGAAGCTCAACATGAGGGAGGAGAAAGAGATAATAGTCACTTGGTCCCGGGCATCTACCATTATACCCACAATGATCGGTCATACAATTGCTATTCACAATGGAAAGGAGCATTTACCTATTTATATAACAGATCGTATGGTGGGTCACAAATTGGGAGAATTCGCACCTACTCTCACTTTCCGGGGGCATGCGAGAAACGATAATAGATCTCGTCGGTAATAAAGTGAAATGGGTGCTCATCATTCATTGGTAGGAGGTGGAACTTTATGATAAAGGGAAAATCGCGTACAGAAGTCAAAGCTTTAGCTCAATATATATGTATGTCTGCTCACAAAGCGAGAAGAGTAATTGATCAGATTCGTGGGCGTTCCTATGAACAAACACTTATGATACTAGAACTCATGCCTTATCGAGCATCTTATCCCATCTTCAAATTAGTTTATTCTGCAGCAGCAAATGCTAGTCACAATAAGGGTTTGAACGAAGCTGATTCATTCATTAGTAAAGCCGAAGTCAATGGAGGTGTTATCGTGAAAAAGTGCAAACCTCGAGCTCGGGGACGCAGTTATCCGATAAAAAGACCCACCTGTCATATAACTATTGTATTGAATAAGAGATCTAATTTAACAAAAAAATAGCCTTTTGACTTTGATTTGATAGATCAAGCCTTCTTAATATTTAGAAAGAAAATATGCATATATAAATTAGATAGATATGGGACAAAAAATAAATCCACTTGGTTTCAGACTTGGTACAACCCAAAGTCATCATTGCCTTTGGTTCGCACAACCAAAAAATTATTCCGGGGGTCTCCAGGAAGATGAAAAAATACGGGATTGTATCAAGAATTATGTACAAAAACATATGAGAGTATCCTCAGGTTTCGAAGGAATTGCGCGTATAGGGATTCAAAAAAAAATCGATCTGATCCAGGTCATAATCCATATTGGATTCCCCCATTTTTTAATAGAGGGTCGAGCCCGAGGAATCGAAGAATTACAGATCAATGTACAAAAAAAGTTAAATTCTGTGAACCGGAGACTCAACATTGCTATCACAAGAGTTGCAAAACCGTATGGACAACCCACTATTCTTGCAGAATATATAGCTCTACAATTAAAGAATAGAGTTTCGTTTCGAAAGGCAATGAAAAAGGCTATTGAATTAACTGAACAAGCGGACACAAAGGGAATTCAGGTACAAATTTCGGGGCGTATCAACGGAAAAGAAATTGCCCGTGTCGAATGGATCAGAGAAGGTAGGGTTCCCCTACAGACGATTCGAGCTAAAATCGATCATTGTTCCTATGCAGTTCGAACTATCTATGGGGTATTAGGCATCAAAATTTGGATATTTCTAGACGAGGAATAATGAATAATGGGCGCTTGCCATTTTATCCAGCGATAGGACAAAAAATGAGAAATTGTTTCATTCTTTTTTATTTTTCCGTTCAATCCAAAATGAGCAATTCTCAATTCTATAGGGTTGAATAAAAAATTTGATTGACCATTTGGTAGAATTGCTATGCTTAGTGTGTGACTCGTTGGTTTTTCTTTGGAGTTGGGATTCAAAGAAACAATGATCGGCCTCTAGTATGAACTAATAACCAGCTCATTGCTTCGTATTATCGAGATCCAAGGAACCAGTCACTATATGATGTATCGATCATATAGTTGTAGCAACTGAAATCTTTTTTCCATAAAGTAGAAATCAATCAAATTATGGATTATGAAGCAAAAATAGAGGGATGTGGATAAGTGGAAGGGTGAGAGAAAGAAAGAAGTAGAATAGTAATGATAGATTATTCCAATATGTATGGTCTATGAATCATCTCACAAAAGAAAAGGCAGTGTGATAAAGCATCAATACTGATTCGTCTAGAATTAGATGAATCCGGTTCATAGGAAAAATCAAAACAAAATAATAATTTAATTAATTTTAATTAATAATAAAGTAAAGAAATAAAGTAAGGAGCCTCGAGTCGATCTAGACTGAGGAGATTGACTCGGGAACGGATTTTTTTGGAGCTCCATTGCATAGTTCAGGCCTAGCCATTAATGGAGAAGCTATGGGAACGAAGGAACCTGTGACTGCAGAAGATTCTATTGAAAACGAATTTTAATGATTCATTGGATGGGATGGCGGAACGAGACAGGAACCAATTGATTTATTCTGAGTGGTCATGGGTGAACCCTTCGAATGAAGCAGATATTGAAAGAGTCAATATTCGCCCGCGAAACCCTTATTGGATTTTTGATTCCAAAATTTTGGAATATTCCGTAAAAATCAAAACAAGGATTCGTTATAAATGCATTATCTATAAATATACGTCTAGCTGTATATACAAGATAGACAGATTCCTACGTGACAGATTTAATTAAATATCAATGAATCTGATGATTCATTGTATTATTCATTAAATATACCTGGGTCTGTAATATTATTTATTGAACCCTTTCCTTTTATTCGCGAGGAGCTGGATGAGAAGAAATTTTCACGTCCGGTTCTGCAGTAGAGATGGGATTGAAAAACTACCATCAACTATAACCCCAAAAGAACCAGATTCCGTAAACAACATAGAGGAAGAATGAAGGGAGTATCTTATCGAGGCAATCATATTTGTTTCGGTAGATACGCTCTTCAGGCACTTGAACCCGCTTGGATCACATCTAGACAAATAGAAGCAGGGCGGCGAGCAATGACACGATACGCGCGTCGTGGTGGAAGAATATGGGTACGTATATTTCCCGACAAACCCGTTACAGTAAGACCTACGGAAACACGTATGGGTTCGGGGAAGGGATCCCCCGAATATTGGGTATCTGTTGTTAAACCAGGTCGAATACTTTATGAAATGGGCGGAGTATCAGAAACTGTAGCCAGATCCGCTATTTCAATAGCTGCGTCCAAAATGCCTATACGAACTCAATTCGTTATTGCGGGATAGGGGTGTGCAACCAAAGGGATCCTTTTGATAAAAAAAAAATGGAATCGCTGGTTTTTTATTTTTGGACAGAAACTATTTCTTTTTTCCTTCGCCTTTTGCATTGAAAGAAACGATTCAAAAAAAAAAAATCATAATATGATTCAACCTCAGACCCATTTAAATGTAGCGGACAACAGCGGGGCTCGAGAACTGATGTGTATTCGAATCATAGGAGCTAGTAATCACCGATATGCTCATATCGGTGACGTTATTGTTGCTGTAATCAAAGAAGCAGTGCCCAACATGCCTCTGGAAAGATCAGAAGTGATCAGAGCTGTAATTGTACGTACATGTAAAGAACTCAAACGTGACAACGGTATGATAATACGATATGATGACAATGCAGCAGTTGTCATTGATCAAGAAGGAAATCCAAAAGGAACGCGAGTTTTTGGTGCGATCGCTCGGGAATTAAGACAGTTAAATTTCACTAAGATAGTCTCATTAGCTCCCGAGGTATTATAAATGCAATGCTAGTAGATGAGACCATAGTATGGTATCTGAAATAGATCCATTAGTAGATTGTGTCTCACGCATATACCTTTAATATTTTGAAATTTTAAAAATTGTATTTTTTATTGAATAAATATTTCATAAATAAATAATCAAATAATCAAAATAAAGAAAAAAAAAAAACAGAACATGTTGATTATATCAAAGCCAGGAAGCACTAATAATTAGGGTTCGTCATGGGTAGGGATACTATTGCCGATATAATAACTTCTATAAGAAATGCTGACATGGGTACAAAAGGAATGGTTCGAATAGCATCTACTAATATCACGGAAAATATTGTTAAAATACTTCTACGAGAAGGTTTTATTGAAAACGTTAGGAAACATCGGGAAAGCAACAAATATTTCTTGGTTTCAACCCTGCGGCATAGAAGGAATAGGAAAGGAACATATAGAAATATTTTAAAGCGTATCAGCAGACCCGGTCTACGAATTTATTCAAACTATCAAGGAATTCCTAGGATCTTAGGTGGAATGGGGGTTGTAATTCTTTCTACTTCTCGAGGTATAATGACAGATCGAGAAGCTCGACTAGAAGGAATTGGAGGAGAAATTTTGTGTTATATATGGTAATCCTTCTCGTATTCGAATTTTATCCGTAACTTCCTATTTATGAAATGAAAAAGAGAGGAAAGGTTGGTTGTCTAATACCACCCCTCCTCCATTAGTTGATACTTCAAGGAGGTTACCTGGAATGAAAGAACAAAAATGGATTCATGAAGGTTTAATTACTGAATCACTTCCCAACGGTATGTTCCGGGTTCGCTTAGATAATGAAGACCTGATTCTAGGTTATGTTTCGGGGAGGATCCGACGTAGTTTTATACGGATATTACCAGGAGATAGAGTGAAAATCGAAGTAAGTCGTTATGATTCAACCAGGGGGCGTATAATTTATAGACTTCGCAACAAAGATTCGAACGATTAGGTGGCTTTTTTTAAACATTCCTTTCATGGGGATCAATTTCGAGATTCAAAAAGAAAAATGCAAGAGACTTATTTTCTTCCAATGAGTAGATTCGGAATTAAGGTAAGGAATGACAAACATGAAAATAAGGGCCTCTGTTCGTAAGATTTGTGAAAAATGTCGACTGATCCGTAGGCGGGGACGAATTATAGTAATTTGTCCCAATCCTAGACATAAACAGAGACAGGGGTAATCTTTCTAAAAGGGGACTATCTAAGGGACCCATGTACAAACAAAATAAGGGATCTGTTTTGACATGAAATGGATATATCCGTATATCTCTAACTCATATTTATAAGATGATAAAATATGACAAAACCTATACCAAGAATTGGTTTACGTAGGAATGGACGTATTGGTTTACGTAAGAATGGACGTAGAATATCAAAAGGAGTTATTCATGTTCAAGCGAGTTTCAACAATACCATTGTGACTGTTACAGATGTACGGGGTCGGGTTGTTTCTTGGTCCTCCGCGGGTACTTGTGGATTCAGAGGCGCAAGAAGAGGGACACCATTTGCTGCTCAAACCGCAGCAGGAAATGCTATTCGTACAGTAGTGGATCAGGGTATGCAACGAGCAGAAGTTATGATAAAGGGCCCCGGTCTCGGAAGAGATGCAGCATTACGAGCCATTCGTAGAAGTGGTATACTATTAAGTTTCGTACGTGACGTAACTCCTATGCCACATAATGGATGTAGACCGCCTAAAAAAAGGCGCGTATAGAGGAAAAGATTCCAAGAGAAATAAATGATTCAATGATCTGATCAAATCAGAATATTAGTATGGTTCGAGAGGAAATAGCAGTATCCACTCGGACACTACAGTGGAAGTGTGTTGAATCCAGAGCAGACAGTAAACGTCTTTATTATGGCCGTTTCGTTCTGTCCCCGCTTATGAAAGGTCAAGCAGATACAATAGGTATCGCGATGCGAAGGGCTTTACTTGGAGAAATAGAAGGAACCTGTATCACACGTGCAAAATCTGAGAAGGTACCGCATGAATATTCTACGATAGTAGGTATTGAAGAATCAGTACATGAAATTTTAATGAATTTGAAAGAAATTGTATTTAGAAGTCATTTGTACGGAACTCGTGGCGCATCTATCTGCGT